AATTGAAAAGCCTTATGGAAACCCTAATATTCTTGCAGAATTTATAGCCGGACAATTAAAAAATAGAGTTTCTTTTCGCAAAGCAATGAAAAAGGCTATAGAATTAACTGAACAAGCAGATACAAAAGGAATTCAAGTGCAAATTGCAGGACGTATCGACGGAAAAGAAATTGCGCGTGTTGAATGGATCAGAGAGGGTAGGGTTCCACTACAAACCATTCGCGCTAAAATTGATTATTGTTCCTATACAGTTCGAACAATCTATGGGGTATTAGGCATCAAAATTTGGATCTTTATAGAAGGGGAATAATAAACCTTTATTTCCCTTTGCATTCTATCCAGCGATGTAACAAAAAATGATAAATTAGTTTCTTCTTTTTCTTTTCTGTTCAATAAAAAAAATGAACAATAATAATTCTATTATAATTCTATAGGGTTTAATAAAAATTTAATTCATCTTTTGATAAAATTGCTATGCTTAGTGTGTGACTCGTTGGTTTTTTGAGGGTTAGTATAAAAAAACAGCCCCATAGTATAAAAATATAAACAAATAACTATAGAAGTAATAACCAACTCATCACTTCGTATTATCTGGATCCAAAGAACCAGTCAAGATATGATATATTGTTCATATTGTTGTAGCAACTGAAATCTTTTTTATTAAAAAATATGCTTCTAAGTTGTCAATCGAAATAAAAAAGAAAGGGTATGGATAATTGGAAGGATGAGAGAAAGAAAGAAAAAGGATATTGATGATATATAATTCCAATATGTAAGGTCTATGAGTCATCTCAGAAAAAATCTGCGTAATAAAGCACCAATACGGATTCATCATTAAATGGATCTGCTCGTCGAACAAAAAATAAAGAGCTTCGAGCCAATAAAGACTAAGAATATTGACTCAAGAACTAATAGCTCCGTTGTAAAATTCAGACCTAACCATTAAGTAAGAAGCGATGGGAACGATGGAACCTATGAATTCAAAAGATTTTAGTGAAAATGAATTCGAATGATTCATTGATCGGGATGGCGGAACCGGCCAGAGACCAATTCATCTATTCGGAAAAGTTATGAACTAATGATAGAACTGAAATAGAAATTGAAAGAGTAAATATTCGCCCGCGAAAACTTTATTTTCTTGGATTGCTAAAATTGGGTCAACCCAATACGATAAAGAGTAAAACAAAAGAAAGATTTGTTTTAACATTCTAAAAGATATAAATATAAGAAAAAAGAGTTATTTAATATATATTTAATATATTTAGATTTAGTTATCTATACAAACAAGATACACAAATGAATAATAGATTTGATCTAGATTAAATGAAATCAATGATTCAGTATATTACTTATTAAATACATGTATATCTTAATTCAAATTATATTCTATCTGAATTGAATTCAAAATCTTTAATTTGAATTGATTTTATTCGCGAGGAGCTGGATGAGAAGAAACTCTCACGTCCGGTTCTGTAGTAGAGATGGAATTCAAAACAAACCATCAACTATAACCCCAAAAGAACCAGATTCCGTAAACAACATAGAGGAAGAATGAAGGGAATATCTTATCGAGGTAATACTATTTGTTTTGGTAAATACGCTCTTCAGGCACTTGAACCCGCTTGGATCACATCTAGACAAATAGAAGCAGGTCGACGAGCAATGACACGAAATGCACGTCGCGGTGGAAAAATATGGGTCCGTATATTTCCAGATAAACCAGTTACAGTAAGGCCCGCAGAAACACGTATGGGTTCAGGTAAAGGCTCTCCCGAATATTGGGTAGCTGTTGTTAAACCAGGTCGAATCCTTTATGAAATGGGTGGAGTAACAGAAAATATAGCCCGAAGGGCTATTTCAATAGCAGCGTCCAAAATGCCTATACGAGCTCAATTCATCATTTCGGGATAAAAAAGAAATAGGCCTTAAAAATAGCGGGTGCAGGTTTCTTTTTTTGAACAAATAATATTTCTTTTTTTCTTCGACCTTTGTATTGTAAAAAACAGAAAAAAAAAAAAAAAAAAATGATATGATTCAACCTCAGACCCATTTGAATGTAGCAGATAACAGCGGGGCTCGAGAATTGATGTGTATTCGAATCATAGGAGCTAGCAATCGTCGATATGCTCATATTGGTGACGTTATTGTTGCTGTGATCAAAGACGCAGTTCCAAACATGCCTCTAGAAAGATCAGAAGTGGTCAGAGCTGTAATTGTCCGTACTTGTAAAGAACTTAAACGTGACAACGGTATGATAATACGATATGATGACAATGCTGCAGTTGTGATTGATCAAGAAGGAAATCCAAAAGGAACTCGCGTTTTTGGTGCGATTGCCCGAGAATTGAGACAGTTCAATTTTACTAAAATAGTTTCATTAGCTCCCGAGGTATTATAAAATGAGACTACGATATGGTTATAGGTTATAGTAGGGTATTTAAAAGAAATAGATTAAGATTAATTTAGTAGATTTTGTCTCACGTATATACCTTTCAAAATTCATATTAATATTCATAAACAAATACGTAAAAAAAAAAAAAAAAAAAAAAGAAAAACATGTTGATTATATCCAAATTTGGAGGCACCAATCATTTTAATTAATCATGAGTAGTGATACTATTGCTGACATAATAACCTCTATACGAAATGCCGATATGTATAGAAAAAGCGTGGTTCGAGTAGCATCTACTAATATCAGCCAAAGTATTGTTAAAATACTTTTACGAGAGGGTTTTATCGAAAACGTGAGAAAACATCGAGAAAACAACAAAGATTTTTTGGTTTTAACCCTACGACATAGAAGGAATAGGAAAAGGACTTATCGAAATCTTTTAAATTTAAAACGGATCAGTCGGCCGGGTCTACGAATCTATTCTAACTATCAAAGAATTCCTAGAATTTTAGGCGGGATGGGAGTTGTAATTCTTTCTACCTCTCGGGGTATAATGACAGACCGGGAGGCTCGACTAGAAAGAATAGGCGGAGAAATTTTGTGTTATATATGGTAATTTTTCTAATATCCGAATTGAATAGGAAACTTCTTTTTTGTGAAAAAGAAAAGAGAAGGAGTGGGTTGTCTAATAGGGTTCTTCCTCCACTAGTTGATACTTCAAGGAGGTTTGACCTGGAATGAAAGAACAAAAATGGATTCATGAAGGTTTAATTACTGAATCGCTTCCCAATGGCATGTTCCGGGTTCGTTTAGATAATGAAGATATGATTCTAGGTTATGTTTCAGGAAAGATCCGACGTAGTTTTATACGAATATTGCCAGGAGATAGAGTCAAAATTGAAGTAAGTCGTTATGATTCAACCAGAGGTCGTATAATTTATCGACTCCGCAACAAAGATTCGAAAGATTAGGTTTTTTTCAACTTCACTATTTCTTTTTCTTTCGCAGGAATACGATTCAAAATCGAAAATTACAATAAACTTATTTTCTTCCAAGAAAAGGATTCAAAATTAAAGTAAGGAGTGGCAAATATGAAAATAAGAGCTTCTGTTCGTAAAATTTGTGAAAAATGTCGACTAATCCGTCGTCGGGGACGAATTATAGTAATTTGTTCCAACCCAAGACATAAACAAAGACAAGGATAATAAGACTCGTTAAAGACCCAATATACAAATAAGAAGGGGGATCTTTTTTGACATGAAATGGATATATCCATATATCTCTGACTCAAATTTATGAGATGATAAAATATGGCAAAAGCTATACCGAAAAAGGGTTCACGTGGACGTATTAGTTCGCGTAAGAGTATACGTAAAATACCAAAGGGGGTTATTCATATTCAAGCAAGTTTCAATAATACCATTGTGACTGTTACAGATGTACGAGGGCGAGTGGTTTCTTGGTCCTCTGCCGGTACTTGTGGCTTCCAAGGTACAAGAAGAGGGACGCCGTTTGCTGCTCAAACCGCAGCGGCAAATGCTATTCGTGCAGTAGTAGATCAAGGTATGCAACGAGCAGAAGTCATGATTAAAGGTCCCGGTCTTGGAAGAGACGCAGCATTACGAGCTATTCGCAGAAGTGGTATACTATTAACTTTCGTACGGGATGTAACCCCTATGCCACATAATGGCTGTAGACCCCCGAAAAAAAGACGTGTGTAGAAATCAAAATTGAAGATATTTCAATAGCAAGAGAAACAAGAGAGCAAGAGAAACAAGAGAAATAAATGATTCAATGATCAGATCAAATAATATTATTATGGTTCGAGAGAAAATAACAGTATCTACTCGGACACTACAGTGGAAGTGTGTTGAATCAGCAGCAGACAGTAAGCGTCTTTTGTATGGGCGCTTTATTCTGTCTCCGCTTATGAAAGGTCAAGCAGACACAATAGGCATTGCGATGCGAAGAGCTTTGCTTGGAGAAATCGAAGGAACATGTATCACACGCGCAAAATCTGAGAAAATCTCACACGAATATGCTACCATAATGGGTATTCAAGAATCAGTACATGAAATTTTAATGAATTTGAAAGAAATCGTATTGAGAAGTAATCTCTATGGAACTTGTGAGGCGTCTATTTGTGTCAGGGGCCCTGGATATGTAACTGCTCAAGATATCATCTTACCGCCTTATGTAGAAATCGTCGATAATACACAGCATATAGCTAGCTTGACGGAACCCATTGAGTTGGTTATTGGATTACAAATAGAGAAGAATCGTGGATATCTTATAAAAGCGCCAAATACCTTTCAAGATGGAAGTTATCCTATAGATCCTGTATTCATGCCTGTTCGAAATGCGAATCATAGTATTCATTCTTATGAAAATGGTAACAAAGAGATACTATTTCTCGAAATATGGACAAATGGAAGTTTAACTCCTAAAGAAGCACTTCACGAAGCCTCCCGGAATTTGATTGATTTATTGATTCCCTTTTTACATACCAAAGAAGAAAATTTAAGTTTAGAGGACAATCAACACATAGTTCCTTTACCCCCTTTTACCTTTTATGATAAATTGGCTAAACTAACAAAAAATAAAAAAA